TATACGCTTTAGGTCAACATATATCTATGTCTGCTCACAAAGCGCGAAGAGTAATTGATCAAATTCGTGGGCGTTCCTACGAAGAAACACTTATGATATTAGAACTCATGCCTTATCGAGCATGTTATCCCATTTTCAAATTAGTTTATTCTGCAGCAGCAAATGCTAGTTTCAATATGGGTTCGAATGAAGCAAATTTAGTCATTAGTAAAGCCGAAGTAAATGAAGGTACTATCGTGAAGAGATTAAAACCTCGAGCTCGAGGGCGTAGTTTTGCCATACAAAAACCTACCTGCCATATAACTATTGTAATGAAAGATATATCCTTAGGTGGATATATAGATACCGACTCTATTAAGTGGTCACAAAAACCAAAATGGAAAAAAAAGGATACAACTATGTCGTATTATGATATGTATAGTAATAGTAATGGGGGAACATGGGACAAAAAATAAATCCAATTGGTTTCAGACTTGGTACAACCCAAGGTCATCATTCCCTTTGGTTCGCACAACCAAAAAATTATTCTGAGGGTCTGCAAGAAGATCAAAAAATAAGAAATTATATCAAGAATTATGTACAAAAAAATATGAAAACATCCTCTGGGGTTGAGGGAATTGCGCGTATAGAGATTCAAAAAAGAATCGATCTGATCCAAATCATAATCTATATGGGATTTCCAAAAATATTAATTGAAAGTCGACCCCGAGGAATCGAAGAATTACAGATGAATTTACAAAAAGAATTTAATTCTGTAAATAGAAAACTTAACATTGCTATCACACGAATTGAAAAGCCTTACGGAAACCCTAATATTCTTGCAGAATTTATAGCCGGCCAATTAAAAAATAGAGTTTCTTTTCGCAAAGCAATGAAAAAGGCTATAGAATTAACTGAACAAGCAGATACAAAAGGAATTCAAGTGCAAATTGCAGGACGTATCGACGGAAAAGAAATTGCGCGTGTTGAATGGATCAGAGAAGGTAGGGTTCCACTACAAACCATTCGAGCTAAAATTGATTATTGTTCCTATACAGTTCGAACTATCTATGGGGTATTAGGCATCAAAATTTGGATATTTATAGACGGGGAATAATAAAATAAACCTTTATTTCCCTTTGCATTCTATCCGGCGATGGAACAAAAAGAGAAATTTATTTCTTATTTTTATTTTCTCTTCAATAAAAAAATGAACAAACAATTATAATTCTATAGGGTTTAATAAAAATTAAATTAATCTTTTGATATTGATAAAATTGCTATGCTTAGTGTGTGACTCGTTGGTTTTTTGAGGGTTAGTAACCAGCCCCATAGTATAAACAAATAACTATAGAAGTAATAACCAACTCATCCCTTCGTATTATCTGGATCCAAAGAACCAGTCAAGATATGATATATTGTTCATATTGTTGTAGCAACTGAAATACTTTTTCATTAAAAAATCTGCTTCTAAGTTGTCAATAGAAATAAAAAAGAAAGGGTATGGATAAATGGAAGGATGAAAGAAAGAAAAAGAATATGTATGATATAAAATTCCAATATGTAAGGTCTATGAGTCATCTCATAAAAAATCTGTGTAATAAAGCATCAATAAGGATTCATCATTAAAAGGATCTGCTCATCGAACAAAAAATAAAGAGCTTCGAGCCAATAAAGACTAAGAATATTGACTCAAGAACTAATAGCTCCATTGTAGAATTCAGACCTAACCATTAAGTAAGAAGGGATGGGAACGATGGAACCTGTGAATTCAAAAGATTCTAGTGAAAATGAATTCGAACGATTCATTGATCGGGATGGCGGAACCGACCAGAAACCAATTAATCTATTCGGAAAAGTTATGAACTAATGATAGAACTGAAATAGAAATTGAAAGAGTAAATATTCGCCCGCGAAAACTTTATTTTCTTGGATTGCTAAATTTAGGGTCAATCCAATACGATAAAGAGTAAAACAAAAGAAAGATTGCTTTTAACATTATAAATCTAAAATAGATAAATATAAGAAAAAAAAGTTATTTAATATATTTAGTTATCTATTATCTATACTATACAAACAAGATATAAAAATTAATAATAGATTTGATCTAGATTAAATGAAATCCATGAGTCAGCAGATTACTTATTAAATACATGTATATCTTAATTCAAATTATATCTGAATTGAATTCTAAATCTTTAATTTGAATTGATTTTTATTCGCGAGGAGCTGGATGAGAAGAAACTCTCACGTCCAGTTCTGTAGTAGAGATGGAATTCAAAACAAACCATCAACTATAACCCCAAAAGAACCAGATTCCGTAAACAACATAGAGGAAGAATGAAGGGAATATCTTATCGAGGTAATACTATTTGTTTTGGTAAATACGCTCTTCAGGCACTTGAACCCGCTTGGATCACATCTAGGCAAATAGAAGCAGGTCGACGAGCAATGACACGAAATGCACGTCGCGGTGGAAAAATATGGGTTCGTATATTTCCAGATAAACCAGTTACAGTAAGACCCGCAGAAACACGTATGGGTTCAGGTAAAGGCTCTCCCGAATATTGGGTAGCTGTTGTTAAGCCTGGTCGAATTCTTTATGAAATGGGTGGAGTAACAGAAAATATAGCCCGAAGGGCTATTTCAATAGCAGCGTCCAAAATGCCTATACGAGCTCAATTTATAATTTCGGGCTAAAAAAGAAATAGGCCCTAATTAAAAATAGCGAATGCAGGTTTCTTTTTTTGGACAAATAATATTTCTTTTTTTCTTTGACCTTTGTATTGTAAAAACAGAAAAAAAAAAAATGATATGATTCAACCTCAGACCCATTTGAATGTAGCAGATAACAGCGGGGCTCGAGAATTGATGTGTATTCGAATCATAGGAGCTAGCAATCGTCGATATGCTCGTATTGGTGACGTTATTGTTGCTGTGATCAAAGACGCAGTTCCAAACATGCCTCTACAAAGATCAGAAGTGGTCAGAGCTGTAATTGTACGTACTTGTAAAGAACTTAAACGTGACAACGGTATGATAATACGATATGATGACAATGCTGCAGTTGTGATTGATCAAGACGGAAATCCAAAAGGAACTCGAGTTTTTGGTGCGATTGCCCGAGAATTGAGACAGTTCAATTTTACTAAAATAGTTTCATTAGCTCCCGAGGTATTATAAAATGAGACCACGATATGGTTATAGTAGGGTATTTAAAAGAAATAGATTAAGATTCATTTAGTAGATTTTGTCTCACGTATATACCTTTTAAAATTAATATTCATAAACAAATACGTAAAAAAAAAAAAAAAGAAAAACATGTTGATTATATCCAAATTTGGAGGCACCAATAATTTTAATTAATCATGGGTAGTGATACTATTGCTGACATAATAACCTATATACGAAATGCCGATATGTATAGAAAAAGCGTGGTTCGAGTAGCATCTACTAATATCAGCGAAAGTATTGTGAAAATACTTTTACGAGAGGGTTTTATTGAAAACGTGAGAAAACATCGAGAAAACAACAAATATTTTTTGGTTTTAACCCTACGACATAGAAGGAATAGGAAAAGCACTTATAGAAATCTTTTAAATTTAAAACGGATCAGTCGGCCGGGTCTACGAATCTATTCTAACTATCAAAGAATTCCTAGAATTTTAGGTGGGATGGGTGTTGTAATTCTTTCTACATCTCGGGGTATAATGACAGACCGAGAGGCTCGACTAGAAAGAATAGGCGGAGAAATTTTGTGTTATATATGGTAATCTTTCTAATATCCGAATTGAATATGAAACTTCTTATTTGTGAAAAAGAAAAGAGAAGTGCTGGGTTGTCTAATAGGGTTCTTCCTCCACTAGTTAATACTTCAAGGGGGTTTTGCCTGGAATGAAAGAACAAAAATGGATTCATGAAGGTTTAATTACTGAATCGCTTCCCAACGGTATGTTCCGGGTTCGTTTAGATAATGAAGATATGATTCTAGGTCATGTTTCAGGAAAGATCCGACGTAGTTTTATACGGATACTGCCAGGCGATAGAGTCAAAATTGAAGTAAGTCGGTATGATTCAACCAGAGGTCGTATAATTTATCGACTCCGCAACAAAGATTCGAAAGATTAGGTGTTTCCCTATTTATTTCGTAGGAATACCATTAAAAATGGAAAATTTAAAGAAACTTATTTTCTTCCAAGAAGTAGATTCAAAATTAAAGTAAGGAGTGGCAAATATGAAAATAAGAGCTTCCGTTCGTAAAATTTGTGAAAAGTGTCGACTAATACGTCGTAGGGGACGAATTATAGTAATTTGTTCGAACCCAAGACATAAACAAAGACAAGGATAATTAAGGCTCATTAAAGACCTGATATACAAATAGGGGATCTGTTTTGACATGAAATGGATATATCCATATATCTCTGACTCAAATTTATGAGATGATAAAATATGGCAAAAGCTATACCGAAAAAGGGTTCACGTGGACGTATTGGTTCACGTAAGAGTACACGTAAAATACCAAAGGGGGTTATTCATATTCAAGCAAGTTTCAATAATACCATTGTGACTGTTACAGATGTACGGGGGCGAGTGGTTTCTTGGTCCTCTGCCGGTACTTGTGGCTTCCGAGGTACAAGAAGAGGGACACCATTTGCTGCTCAAACCGCAGCGGCAAATGCTATTCGTGCAGTAGTAGATCAAGGTATGCAACGAGCAGAAGTCATGATTAAAGGTCCCGGTCTCGGAAGAGACGCAGCATTACGAGCTATTCGCAGAAGTGGTATACTATTAACTTTCGTACGGGATGTAACTCCTATGCCACATAATGGCTGTAGACCCCCGAAAAAAAGACGTGTATAGAAAAAAAATGGAAGATATTTAAATAGCAAGAGAAACAAGAGAAATAAATGATTCAATGATCTGATCAAATAATATTATTATGGTTCGAGAGAAAATAACAGTATCTACTCGGACACTCCAGTGGAAGTGTGTTGAATCAGCAGCAGACAGTAAGCGTCTTT